GGCCAAACCACCTGGGCACTGGGTCCGATGTGAGTAGGGTCGCTCAGCCACGCTTCATAATTGGAAAAACGGGCTCCATGGAAATACATGCCACTCAACCAAAGAAAGATGATGGATAGTTGACCGAAATGAGCACTAAATACTTTTCGGGAGATCTCCTCCAAATCATTGGTATGGCTATCGAAATCATGAGCATCAGCATGTAGGTTCCAGATCCAAGTGGTAGTATCAGGGCCCTTAGCTATTGTCCTTGAGAAATGGCCGGGTCTGGCCCATTCCTCAAATGAAGTTTTTACGGGATCCCTATCCACCAAAATCTTCACTTCTGGTTCCGGCGAACGAATAATCATTGAGTCCTCCTCTTTCCGGACAACACATACGAAGAGACCCGCCAACAAACAGTAAAGTAATTAGTGAACCTCTGAGAAATATATATTTATGATTAGTTCCTTTCTATCCCCCACAATTTTCCTTAGTTATTCACTAGAGCTCTAGAGCAATTATGAGCAATTATGATATGGAAGTCTATCCGGGGCAAGTGTTCGGATCTATTATGACATATCTATGAGGTGCTCAACGGACCGTTTTTTTGTAAATCCCTTCCCGACGCGAGCCAAAAACGACTTTTTGGCCCAACCTAGTCTACTCATATTTCGATGTATGAATGCCTAGATGGGTCTACTTGTATGCTACGGTACATGCAACGTATTACGCCATTACAAATCACAAGATCTCTCATTAGTCATTACTAATTACTAAGATAAGAAATATCCCGATATCGATTTTAGACGTCTTTTTTATTAGTTAGCAATCGCTAAGAGAAAGGAAGGGATTCTGTGCCATATGCATCGTCTACCCCTATAAGGTACCAAATGAAATAAAAAGAGCGATCTTAGAAGGGATATAATGAAATTCCTCTATTGACTCCCCCGGGGCAACAATCTATTTGATGGATCCAACAAACAATTTAAGTGAATTCAATTCAAAAAGAAAGTGTTCTTATTCGAACCGCCCTGTGATCTTCAACCAATTCTGTGCTTCAATATAATTACCTGGAGTAAGCGCTATGGCTTGTTTCCAATACTCAGCAGCTTGATCGAACCAAGCCTCCGCAATTTCTGAATCTCCCTGTCGAATGGCCTCTTCTCCCCGGTCGGAATAGGTAGGTCAATTCCTTCCCTTAGAACCGTACTTGAGAGTTTCCTGCCTCATACGGCTCAGCAGTCAACTCTTTTTTGGCGTTACATCTTTCTTAATCTACCGTATCTAGCTGAATTAGATTTATCGGAGATCTATCCCTTCTTGGATTAGCCAAATCAAATAACCTGAAGAGGTTAAGTTAATTACATGAGTTTCAAACTCCGATTTGGATCAATAATCAGTTTTATCTCTTCTCCCACTCTCAGAAGAATGAAGCATAGATATCTCCCTCTATCGTTAGAGTTTTCTGAAAGTTAACTATCTCGGTTTCGTCTAGAAATTCATATAGAATCTTTGAAAAAGACTTTCTTCGATAAGAAAAAAGGACTTACTCTCCTTGGGATCTGATACTACACCGCTGCTCAATACCTTAGTGGATCAACCCTATTACATAAGTTGATTCCTAACTTTTATGTCATATTATGACATACATAAGTAAGCAGGTCTTATTGTATCGGCCAAAAACCTCAATAATTGATCTTTACGGTGCTTCTTTTATCAATTAGATCCTTTATCCATAGAATCTAGTATATGGGCTATACTTAGTTCTTCATATATCGGCTTCCATGAAGTCTGTTTTTTTGCTACAGCTTCTAAAAATCGTTCCCCTTTGGACAATGGATATGTAGAAAGCCTATTTTGTTTGTTTCTCCTTAGATTTCCTAGTACTAGCAATAGGAGGTTTTAATACTAGCGGATTTGATCTTTCTTTCCTTCTTTCTATTTCTATAGTAGAGATAGTCGCACGTAATGGCAGATCACGGCCATATTATTAGAAGCTTGTGGTAAGAATGGATTTCGTTCTAGTGCTCGGAAATAATATTCCAAAGCCTTCGTATGTTCTCCGTTACTTGTGTGTATAAGGCCTATATTATAGAGTATATAACTTCGATCGTAGGGATCAATTTCTGGTCGCATAGCTTCATAATAATTCTGTAAAGCTTCCGCATAATTTCCTTCAGATTGAGCTGACATCCGTTACGGTCGTTCATTCCATTCCAAGGATCTCCGTTCCAGAACCGTACGTGAGATTTCCATCTCATACGGCTCCTCCCTTCTGCGCATAATAATAAGGGAAATAATCCATGGAATTAATAAGGGAAATAATCCATGGAATCAAACACAAAAGATTGCAATATTTTCCTTATGAACTGACAGGGGCTAGTGTTTTTACAAGAAATCTCTAGCCAGCCTTCCTGCAAGAGGTCTGTTCTTACTTAATACCAAACATGTAATACCAAACATGTTGGTCTTTCTTAGATAAAAATGGTAACTCCAGCAATTTCTTTGTTCTTAACGCCCCATATTTCCAGGAATTAGTCACTTCAACGATCTTTGATGGTTATACGGGTATCCAAAGTACGAACGAGATGGATGTTTGTTGTCCTAACCATTCTTGGTAGTCCCGATCCCGATAAGAAGAAGGGGAATTATATAACAAAGTTTTCGTTTTGTTGATTCCTAGGTGTAGTGCTTCTTCCCCTATGCCACCTATTGGTACTATTACAGTAGAATTGACATGCAATACAGAACCTATAGGTGTAACCTTTCGCTCAATACTAGAATCGACAATTGAAGCATCTGAGGTTGCATCAATCGAGGATACACGACAGAAGGGATTGCTCTATCTCCAAACTTCACCTTCACCAAGCGTAGGTTTTTACCAATCTTTTTCTTTCCATACCGAATCGTGTCTCTTTTTTGTAAGAATAAAAATAAATTAATTAAATATTAAATAGGGTGGTAAGTAAGAAAAAAGGAATCAAATCGCACCATCTCTGTAATAGGTAAATGCCTCTTTTTCTCCCGAAGTTGTCGGAATTATTCGTAATAAGATATTGGCTACAATTGAAGAGGTTTTATCAATAAAATTTCCATTTATCCGAGATCTAGGCATAGTTTGCAATCCATTTTATAATTCTTCTCATTACCCCTCGCGGGTAAATGATCCCACAACAAAGGAATTGTACGATACGAAATGACATAAAAAAGACTAATAACTAATTATCAAATCCAAAAATGTGGATCTTTTACTCAGTACTTTTGGGAAGGGATCAGATCAATAAGGAACTATTTGAATACGGTTGGATTTTCGATTCCAATTTAGTAGTATACCAATGAGACTATTAGATATTTAATAGAAATGCAAGAATCAAGGAATTTTTTCTACAGATTCTCATACTAATATAATAAACAATAACCTATCCTATAATAACCTAACCCAAATTGGATTTCATTTTTCATTATGATAATAAAAAAATGGAATAAGCATTCCATGATAAAAATGGGGTAAGGATAACTATCCATTTTGTGTGCATAGCGTGTAGACACCATAAGATTATAGAATGAAAATCCATGGGATGATTCATCAATTTGTAATAGATCCATAGCTCATGGGAGGGGTTGTTGTTGAAAAATCTGAAATGAAACTGGAAAGGATCCATCGGTTGATTCATTCCAACCCGTTGGTTTAATCCGGTAGAAATCAAATATCAATAAGATGGGAGCGTCCGTCGTCTTGACAAGGATGAATACGTTTTTCTTTTTTATCCCTCGAAACTTGAAGGAAGATCGTTCCTTGACGAAAAGTTTGATATGATAATGGATCGGTCGTACCTGTACTCAATAATATGAGTGACTCGCTATTCACTTGGTTTCTGGGTCATAATTAATAAGATAAGGTTATGTAGGAGAGATGGCCGAGTGGTTCAAGGCGTAGCATTGGAAATGCTATGTAGGCTTTTGTTTACCGAGGGTTCGAATCCCTCTCTTTCCGTATCCTCATCTAATTCACCAACGTTACCAACCACACAATGTATCAAATACCAATTGATACCGTTATTCTAAGAGAAGAGAAAGACCCTTCTTTTCTTTATAGAGAGAGATTTTTTTCTATTCCTAATTACTGTGCTGTGATACGTAAAAGGAAAAGAACAAAAAGAGGGGGAAGAAAAGAGCGGACAGTGAATGAAAATATCACTGCTGATCCATTTGCGATACATATACATGAATGGGATCAAAATCCGGATCAAATCCCTCTACTTCTTTCAGCGAAAAAAGGGACAAAATTGTCCGAACCTTTGCTGGGTATTTTAGGTTCAAGTTTGTCGGGAATAATATTCTACGATTAGCAATTCATTGACTTTCAAACCGACCCATTTACTATCTATTATTTGATTGACTACCCCTTTATATTGGAATGAGTGCAGAGTCAAATGTTTTGGCAATTCCGCGTTGGAGGATGAATCCATATGATTTTGAATCAAAGCTCTGGATCCTTGTTTATCCTTCGTAGTAATAATATCTCGGGGTTTGCAGCGATAACTTGGTATATCTACTAGACGACCATTAACTAAAATATGTCCATGGTTAACTAATTGCCTGGCTCCAGGAATAGTTGAAGCCATACCCAATCGAAAAAGAATGTTATCCAAACGCATCTCAAGTAGTTGCAGTAAAACTTGACCCGTCGAACCGTTTGCTTTTCCAGCGATACGAACATATCGAAGTAGTTGTCGCTCTGTCAGACCATAATGAAAACGCAATTTCTGTTTTTCTTCTAAACGAATACGATATTGAGATCTTTTCCCAGAGCGGGATTGGTTTCTAAGATCACTTGCGGACCTAGGTTTTTTACTAGTTAGTCCCGGCAAAGCCCCCAGACGGCGTATTTTTTTAAAACGAGGTCCTCGGTAACGAGACATAAAGACTCCTTATTTTACAGAATAGGATAAACCTTAAGACTGAACTAAACGATAAACAAAGCGAAACCCACTGAAGTGCTAATGCTAAAAAGAGAAATTAGATGAATTGTATCAATACCCGGATTATTTTGTATATATGTATATATGGTAAGTCAGTATCCCACGATTTGTTCTGTAGAGATACAACTCCTCCAATAAGTTTTTTACTCATAATTGAATTGGAATGTAAGTTCCTGCGACATAGACATAATAGATCGGGAACCCGAGATTTGGAAGAAAAAAGGGAAGAGTCTTTTCACTATTCCTTTATCTCAAGGAGACATTATCAATCATGGATAAAAAATCGATAGGAAAAAGCCGGCTATCGGAGTCGAACCGATGACCATCGCATTACAAATGCGATGCTCTAACCTCTGAGCTAAGCGGGCTCAACTCACATAACATAAAAATAAAATAGTGAGTTAGTTCAGTAAGCTGCTGGGATCTTAGCTTATTATAGCTAAGCTAGTCTATTTAGTTATAACGGATCTGGCCTAAGAATGCAATCCGGATCATAATGAGATTATGCATTCCTCTGATTTTATTCGTAAAGATAGGAAAAAGAAGAAGAATATTGACCGTTCCACTATTTCGGATCGAGCAGGGAAAATGCGCGGAGGAGAGGCAGATATATGTGGGATATAGCTATCCATATTGAATTGCGGATACATCAATGATAGAATCATTTCTGGTTCTGATTGAACCAAACACTGGTCTGATAGAGCTGAAAGGGTTAAAAGTTCAAAATAGGAGCAGGCACTTTTTTCCAATATCGGATCGGCATTTAATGAATTGAATGGTTCTAACAGGAAGGAAAAAGGGGAATGGAATCACAATAGGATCCCGGCCTCAAAAGAAAGGGGGATATGGCGAAATTGGTAGACGCTACGGACTTGATTGAATTGAGCCTTGGTATGGAAACCTACTAAGTGGTAACTTCCAAATTCAGAGAAACCCTGGAATTCAAAATGGGCAATCCTGAGCCAAATCCTGTTTACAGAAAACAAGGGTTCCTTTCCTAGAAAGCGAGAATCAAAAAAGGATAGGTGCAGAGACTCAATGGAAGCTGTTCCAACGAATGGGGTTGAGGGGTTGGTAGAAGAATCTATCCATAGGAACTCTGAGGGGATGATCCTATGTACTGAAATATCAAACGATTAATCACAACCCGAATTCTTATTTTTTTATTTATATATATTATATATAATTAATATAATAAATATATTATAATAATAGTTAGTTCATAACTCTTGTGTTCTGAATCGATCCCAATTTGAAAGAAAAATAAAATATTCAGTGATAAAATCATTCACTCCAGAGTATAAGGCTGGGAGAGAAATGACTGATCGAACGAGAATAAAGATAGAGTCCCATTCTACCTGTCAATGCTGACAACAATGCAATTTGTTTGTAGTAGGAGGAAAATCCGTCGACTTTAGAAATCGTGAGGGTTCGAGTCCCTCTATCCCCAATAAATGCCTAGTTTACGACCTAAGCATTTATCCTCTTTTTTCGCCAGCGCTTCCAAATTAGAAGCGGTTCAAAATTAGATATGATATCTTTATCATTCGCTCGACTCTTTGACAAACGGATCCTAGCAGTTTCTCTCTTGCTTCAGCAGCTAAATGCAGTATATGTCCAAACGAACATAACATATATATACGTATTATTTGTATACAAGGATATACAAGGAATCCCATTATTAAATCATTCATAGTTCATATCCCTTAAAAATAAAGGTTAAAAAAAAATCCAAAGAAAAAGAAATCCCAGGACTTGTAATGTTTCTTTAGTACCTTTAAATGAATTGACACAGATGCATGTCCTCCAGTAGGATAATGTATAGAGGACGGTCGGGATAGCTCAGCTGGTAGAGCAGAGGACTGAAAATCCTCGTGTCACCAGTTCAAATCTGGTTCCTGGCATATGGTTAATGTATCGAAATGTATATATACAAAGAGAAAATGAATATGGATCGGGATACAATACATATTCGTTACATTAATAGTCTAGTAATTATTCATCGAGGTATCTACAACATACATCCCGACCCTTGTGGATCGGCAAAGGAATATATTCCTTCTTCTTTTTTGTTTGTCCCTACTATCCTTCCTTTGGCTCATGCTAATACTCCATACATATCCGAAGTTGTCTGAAAGACACAGAAGTCTAGTCTGTCCAGAGGGTTGAGGGGTAGGAATATAAAAGATCATTTCCGATCCAGTACAAATCCAATCTGATCCCTTTTCATTTCTTCATTTTCCCATTTTTTGCGCCCCTTCCCACATTTTTTGCTTTCCGGGGCACATCTAAGTGATGTGCGCGGTGCATAGTTCATGATGTATCTTTTGATTCATCCTATTGGCTCTGCCCATCCCCCAATGGATATGATACCTTGCATATTGGGTAATATTAATTTACTCGAATTGATTATATATAAATAAACCTCGAACCCCCCCCCCCTTTTTTATCCCATCATAATACGAATGACATGAGAGTCCAGTTACTCTATATAGACGAGAAAGAACGTAAAAATACTCCTTCTTGAGTCTTGTAAGCTAAGATGAGTTTCTTATCATTCAATAAGCATCCTGTAGTTCATAGAAATTAGGGGCAATATAATCCTTGCGTAGGGGCCAACCAATCCAACTTTCGGGCATCAAAATCCGTTTCATGCGTGGATGATTATCATAAGAGATTCCCAACATATCATAAGACTCCCGTTCTTGAAAATCGGCGCTTTTCCAAATCCAGAAAACAGACGGGATTCTAGGATTACTCCTTGGGACAAATACTTTTATGCATACCTCTTCTGGTTGGTCCACACCATACTGTATTCTCGTCAGATGATACACACTAGCTAGCAATCCACCCGGTGCTACATCGTAGGCACATTGGGAACGTAGATAATTGTAACCATATACGTATGAAATGACAGCAATGGAGTACCAATCCTCGGGCTTTATTTGTAAAGTCTCTACTCCTTGGTAATCAAAGCCCAAGGATCTATGAACCAGCTCGTGTTTAACTAGCCAAGCGGATGAACGACCCTGCATCTTCTTGATCTCCCCCACATATTTATATGTGTATTTTACATTGACGATGAAATTTATGAAGATTGATCCACCGTTTGTTATTCTGCGCAAAACATCCTATTTAATTCACTAATTCGTGAGAAGATACTGAACTCTTGTATTTGAAAAATGCTTCAGAAGGTATCTCTGAAGTCGATGTCGATTGATAGAGTAATCCTTGATCGTAATTTACGGCACGAGTACTGCGTCCAAGATGAAACTTGTGATTAGTAGTAAAACATCGATTTTCCTGTTGGGACCCCGTTCTATCTTCATAGATTTCTCGAGATACCTTCTTACGAAGTTTCGTTATAGCGTCTATAATTGCCTCTGGTTTAGGTGGGCATCCTGGCAAATAGACATCGACGGGGATTAACTTATCGACTCCCCGAACGGTACTATAAGAATCGGTACTGAACATTCCTCCTGTAATAGTACAGGCTCCCATAGCAATTACATATTTTGGTTCAGGCATTTGTTCATATAGTCTTACTAAAGAAGGAGCCATTTTCATTGTTACTGTACCGGCTGTTAAAATAAGGTCGGCTTGCCTAGGACTGGATCTTGGCACCAGTCCATAACGATCAAAATCGAATCGGGAGCCTATTAATGAGGCAAATTCAATGAAGCAACAACTGGTACCGTAGAGAAGCGGCCATAAACTGGAAAGTCTTGACCAATTCGAAAGATCATTCAATGTAGTTGAAATAACTGAATTGGGGGTTGTTCGGTCAAAGAGCGGAAACTCCATAGAATTCATAACTGTCTCAATGGAACCCTTTCCTTCTTTTTTATTGTCTGAATATTCAGGAGCTAAGACCATTCCAATGCTCCTTTTCGCCATGCATAAACTGAACCAACAACTGGGATAAGCACGAAAATCAAAGCTTCTATAAATACGTATACGCCCAATATATCAAAACTCACGGCCCATGGATAAAGAAAGACCGTTTCGACATCAAAAACAACAAAAACGAGAGCAAACATGTAATAGCGGATTCGAAATTGTATCCAAGCATCCCCTATTGGTTCTATACCCGATTCATAACTGGAGAGCTTCTCTGGTCCTTCACTAATTGGGGCTAAAACCCCGGAAATTAGAAATGCCAAAATAGGAATAACACTTGATATCATTAGAAATGCCCAGAAAATATCATATTCGTAAAGCAGAAACATAGATGTACTCCTATGAATGTAGAATATACCGAATTCATTGATTAATTCAAATTGTAATTGTCAATTTATCCATAACTCCAACTGCTTACTCAAAACAAGAATTGATTGTGATCGAACCACATAGTTTGTTTGATGTGGGTCATGTCTTGTTTCAAGATTCATCTAACAGAAGCCCACTTACTTATTTCTATTATATTTCTTGGTGTGGTGTAGGCATATCATGCTCTTATATTATACGAATAATTCTCTTTTTTATTTTTCCTCAGGTTCCCATAAAAACGAATGAAATTCATTCTAAATTCTAATGAATTGAAACTTATTCATTTTCATTAATCTGAAAAAACAATTCATTTCCTAAATATACCATACAATAACTCCATATAACTACTATAATAACTAGAACTTATTGGTAATGGAATTTCTTTAGATAAAAGAGTTTTTTCTCTTTTATTTGGATTTAAGAGTTATAGTTATATAGTTAAGTTATTATTATGTATTAGTATTAATAGTCATTAGTGATTTTCATTCTAGCATTAGTGATTTTCATTCTAGTATAATAATGAGATGCAATAGAATGTCTAGGTTCAGTATTTATGATTCTGCAGTTACGGCATAACATATGCGACTTAGCAGCATTGGCGGATTCCTTTATTCTTTTCATTAACATTTCGGATCCGGGCGTAGAATCTTCTATTAATTCGATACGGAATGCTTGAACCGATTAGATTCCCTCTTTTCCTTGTACCAGATTCATACTTAATTGATTCAATCCGTTGAATTCTGAGGAACCCTTACATTTATATATAACATAAGAAAACAACTCATTATAGGATTACCCTGACCCCCTATTGAGTTATTTAGTTAAAGTTAGACGTCTTGAAAAAGTCACTTCATTTCGGACCAATTCTTAGTGCTACGCGATTTGGATTGACTCAAAATCCTTGTTTTGTTAATGGAGTAACCCCTAGTGAGACCAAGATGTTCGATTTCAGGGCAATCAAAAAAAGGAGTTTTTTGAAGCATCCCCACATGGTGGAGCGTGGCCCGATAGTGGAATCGTTTAGTTTAAATCAGAAAATCATAAGTATAAGTGAAGTGATCCCCATAAAAGATTTCTGGTCTAATCGTGCGTTATCAAACGATTGGTTCTAATTCTATAAACCAAACCTATACCCATATAGAAGAGAGAACAAACGTCGATACATTTCTTTCATTAAATAAGACTAAGATCAATTCATTGTTTCAGAGATAATGAATTTTGATTGTTGTTTTACAAAAAGGCGATGAATCTAGGTCTAGAGATTCATAACTCTTCCAAGCCCCAAAGACCCTAATCTTCTTGCATAAAGTATGAATTGGTCGAATTCAAATGGTGAGCAATTGGAGTAGATTCAGATACAAAAAAATTAGTATTGTACAAAGAAAAATGACTACTTAACTACTAACTTTGCTAGTCCAGTTATATGAATACAATTTACCACCGAAACTTACGAAAGAGTTTCTTTTTTCTCTGGCTTTTCTTTTCCACAAATCCAAGAATAGGTCCTAGATCCGTGCCACTTACTACTATCTGGTTGAGCCGGGGTGGAGGTTTGTTTTAGCCTCATGTTATTATTTTGACTTCATTGATTGAATGCGATTAGGTATACCTAAGGCGCATCAATAACTCTTTCATCATGGGCAGTAAAAGAGGAAAAAGGTCGTATGTAATTCGATATTGGAAAAATGCCTATTGGATGGAATAAACTTTTTTTTTACTTTGATATCCCTAGGGATCTCTTGTACACGCGGGAATGCCTTCTTTATATTATATTATTTCTTTATATTATATATGGCCCAACCGGCCATAGGCAGCGCTAATGAGATGATAAAATGGGTACAAAATTCTACAAAAGCATACAATACATCAATCAAATAATATATTATATAGGTATAGGGCTATACGGACTCGAACCGTAGACCTTCTCGGTAAAACAGATCAAACTGATTATTATCGAAATGATTCGAACTGTTTCAAAGACCCAACATGCATTTTTGTGCATTGGGCTCTTTCATCAACTGATGGATCAATCAGTTAGTCCACCATATTTTATCTTTATATGAAGATAACGAGATGGCTCCATGTGCTCTGATTCTTTATTTATATTCTGATCCAGGAGCAATACCAAAGTGTTTCAAAGGATTACCTTGACGTAGGTCTGTCTTAGGCCTAGATCAACCTCAATAGAGTCCCTGTCGTTCCGCTTCAAGCGTAAAATATGATACTTCATACACCTCAAAGTTCATAGGACGAAAGGAGGTTATTTTGAGGTCCCTATTATATATACTCATTAGGCCTAACATTGAATTAACTGGGTATTCACCTTATCAATGATAAAATCAATGGTTGGTTCTATTTCGTATCCGAATTGGAACTGAATCGAACCCAATACTTGTCAGGCTATTGTTCTCTTGTTCTCTCGAATCAATGGAGTAAGACATCAATCTTTCATTTCAATAAGAGAAGATCCATTTCGTTGATTGCATGATGTTGATTGCATGATGAACTCCCCTGAAAAGCATTGGCGCACGTGTAAACGAGGTGCTCTACCAACTGAGCTATAGCCCTTGTGATAGATATCTTATCATATAGATCATTTCTTGTCAAGAAAGATATTACATGATCTAACACGATATCCTAATCTGTTTCCTGCCAAGGATTGATATTGCTTAGAAGCCATATTCCATCTATAATAAATACCCGATACGATGCGCTCTATTCTTTCTCTTTGTGATGATAAATGACCTACTTAACCCAGTGGTTAGAGTGTTGCTTTCATACGGCGGGAGTCATTGGTTCAAATCCAATAGTAGGTAGAACTTATTAGGTACCGGAGTCAATGAATGGCATCTAATAAGTTTTTCTACTCCCTTTTCTTTTATTGATTTTGTATCTTTCCCTTATTCCCATCCCGCTCACTACTCTTGTTCGTTACATCAATCAGATTGATTCTACTTGATTGTACGGAATCCAATATAGTGTATAAACAGAACTTTTGATTCTTATGGATTATGTGGATCAGCTAGTACGATGGATCAGCTAGTACGAAATAGCATTGATAGCCTCTACTCGTGCCCTAGCTCGTCTGAGAGCTAAATTCGCCTCAATTACTTGTCTCTTGCCTTCTGCTTTACTCAAGTTAGCCTCAGCTATTTCAAGAGTTCGCTGAGCTTCTTGCGGATCAATGTCACTACCCTTCTCCGCATCATTTACTAATATGGTGATTTCATTATTGCCTATTCTGGCAAACCCCCCCATCAGAGCCATCGTTAACCATTGGTCGTCGAGGCGTATTCTTAAAATACCAATATCTATGGCCGTGGCAATAGGGGCGTGGTTTGGTAATACGCCGATTTGGCCACTATTAGTAGATAAAATGATTTCTTTCACTTCTGAATCCCAAATAATTCTATTAGGAGTCAGTACACAAAGATTTAGGGTCATTTCTTCAATTTGCTCTCTACTTCTAAGTTCATAGCCTTCGCGGTAGCTTCATCGATATTACCTACCAAATAAAAGGCCTGCTCGGGAAAACTATCTAATTCTCCGGAAAGGATCAGTTGAAACCCCCTAATTGTTTCTGCGAGACCAACATATTTCCCTGGAGAACCAGTAAATACTTCTGCTACGAAGAAGGGTTGTGATAAGAAACGTTCAATTTTTCGCGCTCTTGCTACGGTTAAACGATCCTCTTCGGATAATTCGTCCAGTCCAAGAATAGCTATAATGTCCTGAAGTTCTTTGTAACGTTGTAAAGTTTGCTTAACTCTTTGCGCAGTTTCGTAATGTTCTTCGCCAACAATCCGAGGTTGGAGCATAGTTGACGTTGAATCTAAAGGATCTACTGCTGGATAGATACCTTTGGCAGCTAATCCTCTTGATAGTACGGTAGTAGCATCTAAATGTGCAAATGTCGTGGCAGGAGCAGGATCAGTCAAATCGTCCGCAGGTACATAAACTGCTTGAATGGAAGTTATAGATCCCTCTTTAGTAGAAGTGATTCTTTCTTGCAAAGAACCCATTTCTGTACTAAGGGTAGGCTGATAACCCACGGCGGAAGGCATTCTACCTAATAAGGCAGATACTTCTGACCCCGCTTGAACGAAGCGAAAGATATTGTCAATAAATAGAAGTACGTCTTGTTCATTAACATCACGGAAATATTCCGCCATGGTTAGGGCAGTCAAACCGACTCTCATACGAGCTCCCGGCGGTTCATTCATCTGTCCATATACTAGAGCTACTTTAGATTCTGCAATATTTTCTTCATTAATCACCCCGGATTCTTTCATTTCCATGTAAAGATCATTTCCTTCACGAGTGCGTTCTCCTACTCCGCCGAATACGGATACACCCCCATGAGCTTTGGCAATGTTGTTGATTAATTCCATGATGAGTACTGTTTTCCCCACTCCGGCTCCCCCGAATAGTCCGATTTTTCCCCCACGCCGATAAGGCGCTAAAAGATCCACCACTTTAATGCCCGTTTCAAAGATTGATAATTTGGTATCTAATTGTGTAAAAGCGGGTGCGGCTCTATGAATAGGAGATGTTGTGCGAGTATCTACAGGACCTAAATTATCAACAGGTTCTCCAAGAACATTGAAAATTCGTCCTAGAGTGGCTCCACCGACTGGAACACTTAGAGGAGCTCCCGTGTCAATCACTTCCATTCCTCTCGTCAGCCCATCTGTAGCACTCATAGCTACAGCTCTAACTCGATTATTTCCTAATAATTGCTGTACCTCACAAGTCACATTAATTTCCTGACCTGCGGTATCTCGACCCTTAACTACCAAAGAGTTGTAAATATTAGGCATCTTCCCCGGGGGAAAAGCTACATCCAGTACTGGACCGATGATTTGAGCGATACGTCCCTGATTTTTTTCCACAAGTGTTGAAACTCCGAGACCAGAAGTAGTAGGATTTATTCTCATAAAAAACGGAACTATGTCTAAAGTTTTTGCGAATATTACCGAACCGAAAATGTCCAATAGCAAGTTGATCGGTTAATTCAATAAGAAATGGGAGTTAGCGCTCGATTTTGTTGGTACTATTCGATCGAATCCAATTCAATCGCTTACTGATTTGATTCAATGAATGAATTTTCAAGTTCACCCAACCCAATCTTTATTCGAAATATCGAGTACGAGTAGGTAAATAAGGATCATGAGGAAGTGTTTCATTTATCTATCATTAGAAAGAGAAACAATCCCATCTAGAATTATATATATATGGATATATATAATGTATGGAATTCGAACCCGAACTTGATTTATGAGTCATTATTTATATCTCATCCGCTGATCTTCCTTATTTTTGTATTTCCACCTAGTCTTCTTTCCATTTTGTATTCTGTATATTTTTTCACATATACGATATACATATACAACATATATCACTGTCAAGAGTCAATTTTGTATTATATTATTTGGTTTGTTTAGTAGATAAAATAGATAAAAAAACGAAAAAAAGCAGAAGGAGACCAATTAGGAACTTGAGAAACAGGGGTTGGGTTGCGCCATACATATGAAACAGTATACAATAATGATACATTTGACGAATCAAATACTATGGTCCACTAATGAAGCATTTCAATTTCTAATTAGTTGATATTAGTTGAGAATTTTGTCAGGGATTGCTGTGAAAGGTTTCATTCACGCCTAATCCATGTCGAGTAGACCCCGGTTGTTGTGAGAATTCTTAATTCATGAGTTGTGGGGAGGAACTTATGTCACCAAAAACAGAAACTAAAGCAAGTGTTGGA